AAATTAAGGGATAGGTAGACATTACAAATGATTAATTGATCTCTTTTTCTACCTCCCTTACTCTATGTTTTTGTTAATCCCGTCTATAATGATTGATGAATTAACAACTATCAATTGAACTTATTCTTTCATTTGAATTGGTATTTTTGCTTATCTTCGTATATTGAAACTTAGGGAAGTGCTTTCTAAACATATGTATAAAAAGAACACATTTCATTTAGCTCCTTCATCTTCATGCTTACTATAACTAGTTATTTCGGTTTTCTACTAGCAGCTTTAACTATAACCTCAGCTCTCTTTATTGGTCTGACCAAGATACGACTTATTTGAAATTAATTGAATGAACACAACGCATAAAAAGAAATCTTTCTGTGGTATTGATAGACTCTATATTTCCTTAGAGAGTCAATTTCCAATTAGTGGTCATTGAGATTCATGGGCAATGCGGATTAATATGTAGGGATAGATATTACCTCTCCTTTTTCCCTTTCAAAAAAATTGAAATGATTGAAGTTTTTCTATTTGGAATTGTCTTAGGTCTAATTCCTATTACTTTAGCTGGATTATTTGTAACTGCATATTTACAATACAGACGTGGTGATCAGTTGGATCTTTGATTAAATTAATTAACATCTTTTTTTTTTAATTGACCTCCTCTTTTCTTTAATCCAAAGGAGGTCAAATTAAGATTACTGGTCAATTATTTAATTGTAATTTTGGGACTAACCTAACCAAGAACGGAATCACGCTCTGTAGGATTTGAACCTACGACATCGGGTTTTGGAGACCCACGTTCTACCGAACTGAACTAAGAGCGCTTTCTTATCTTCTTATCATTATCACACTAGCTAAAACTAAAAAAAAAAAAGAAGAGGATTTTTTTTATAACCCGAATACATCTTGTATGCATAAGACTATCATATAGAATATGATATAATAAAAAAAAGATTATGTATGCCTGATTTTAATCGATTTCAATAAATCCCTCGTTACTGCTCAGACGAGAAGTAATAGGTAGGGATGACAGGATTTGAACCCGTGACATTTTGTACCCAAAACAAACGCGCTACCAAGCTGCGCTACATCCCTTTCAATTGGTCTACAGTGTCATTTTATAGAATCCCTGTCTTGTTTTCAAAATCCTTATTTTCTCCATTGATATATCCAAGTTATCTTGCCATTTCTTTTTTTTATTCTCATGTAACATATAATAATAGTAGAAGGCTTATATACACATGAATATGAAACCCATCGTAAAAAATAACTAAAAAAGGGAATATTTTTTGGGAATGCTCAGTCGGAAGGGACGTCTTTTTCGGTTTTAAGAAAAGAAAAATCTTATCTACCGAATCATTGTAGATTTCAATTGGAATTAGGAATTCCGTGTACAAATACAAGCGGTCCTTAACTACTTACATATATATTATATCGGATCATATATGTATTAACATTAGGCATTACAATAAATAAAATAATACAATAAATAAAAAGAATAAAGAAGGAGGATTTAAAATGCGAGATCTAAAAACATATCTTTCCGTGGCACCGGTACTAAGTACTCTATGGTTTGGGGCTTTAGCAGGTCTTTTGATAGAGATCAATCGTTTATTTCCGGATGCGTTGACATTCCCTTTTTTTTCATTCTAGTTATTGACATGGGAAGGGGTGAAGAAGATTAGAGGTAGAATCAAAAGATTTGTGACTAATCCCTCCCCCTCTTTTTTTTTTAGAAAAAATCGAATTCGATACAATATATTAAGTAGAAGTATAATCAAGAAAGGAGGAAAGAGAAATAAAAAAGTAGATTCAACCTCGGCGAAATTCGGGTTTTCTCCAATTCCATTTAGAAATAATATTGTGAGAACAGAAATGTGTCTAGGGCAAGAAGATCATACAAGATCTTTTAATAAAATACTGTACATTGAATCGAATTCGATTCAAAATATACCTAAATATTAGTTTGTTGTTTTACTTCTTATTTTTTTATTTCTTTTTTCGCAGAAAGTAGAAGAATTGGTTGAATCAAAAACGCAAAGGAGGTTCATGGCCAAGGGTAAAGATGTCCGAGTAACGGTTATTTTAGAATGTACCAACTGTGTTAGAAACGGTCTTAATAAGGAATCAAGGGGTGTTTCCAGATATATTACTCAAAAGAATCGACACAATACGCCTAGTCGATTGGAATTGAGAAAATTCTGTCCCTATTGTTACAAACATACGATTCACGGGGAGATAAAGAAATAACTCGAATCAAGTGCCTGTGTGTCACTCTTACAAGTAACACGAAAAGTACATATTCTATATATAGCATATTATTCTATATATTTTCATTTTAGTTAACATAATATAACTAACTAAAAAAAAAAAGCCAAATCAAATCCTATATTTTGAATTTGAAATATTTTTGGATCAAATTGAAATAGGATTTTGAGGATAAGGAATAAACAAACCATGGAAAAATCCAAGCGACTCTTTCTTAAATCCAAGCGATCTTTTCGTAGGCGTTTGCCCCCGATCCAATCGGGGGATCGAATTGATTATAGAAACATGAGTTTAATTAGTCGATTTATTAGTGAACAAGGAAAAATATTATCTAGACGGGTAAATAGATTAACCTTAAAACAACAACGATTAATTACTATTGCTATAAAACAAGCTCGTATTTTATCTTTGTTACCTTTTCTTAATAATGAGAAACAATTTGAAAGAAGCGAGTCGACCGCCGGAGCTACTGGTCTTAGAACCATAAATAAATAAAAAAAAGTAGACTTACTTTACTCCTCAATTGAACCCAAATAAAAATCCGAACTCAAACACAGATTGATATTTTGTTCGAAAAATCGTAAGAAAAAAATTGGGGAAGAAGAAGAAATCTTTTTTTATTGGATATTGGACATATTCGCTCATTTAATTTTGAACGACTTTATCATATTCTCTTTATCATACTAATTTCTACTCTACCTTCCCGGAGTTCATTCTCCAGCGAACTCCATTTAAAATATTCTGACAAATTCCTTACAATTTCCTTTTTTATTTTATGATCTGATCTCATTAGAAATCATATAAAGACAATTCCTATTTAATATAGCTATTTGTGCAAGTATTTTACGATTAAGAAGCAACTGTCTCTTGTACAGATTGTGTATTAATCTACTATAACTATAGGATACTCTATTCCCGCGAATTACTGCATTTATCCGAGTGATCCACAAACGACGAAAATCTATCTTTTTCCTATCTCTATCTCGATGAGACGAAACCAAAGATCTTATTTTCTGTTGAATAATTGTTCGAGTAAGTCTTGAACGAGCCCCCCGAAAGCTTGATGCAAATAAACGAATTTTTGTTCTACGTCTCCGAGCTATATATCCTCGTCTAATTCTAGTCATTGAATAAATGAAACTTTCATGAATAACTAATTGATTTCCTTTCTTTCAGTTATTCTTTTCCCTTTTCCTAGTTTATTAATAACAAAACGGATTCTTCCAATGTATAAAATAAAAATTCCAATGGCTTTTGCTACTATAACCTTCCCGACCACGATTTGTCTTTTCTTTTTTTATAGTCATTTCACCTCGAAACGAGTATTGATACTCGGTATCAAAAAACAGAAAAAAGTAATAAATAGAAATGAATAACGAAATAGTGGATTCCATCGTTTCTATGGTTATGTCTTAAACGGTGAGGTCCTCTATATATACCGGAGTCCCTTACTTCATTTAATCAATGCTATTAGCAAGTTGTACAGTTTACATTCTTCGGCTCTACCTATGAATTATCTAGTAATAGGTCTTTCACAACGAGATCTACCTATACAGTAACGGTATCTAATTATGAAAATTGGATGGGGTAGCTGACCCTCTTAGTCCGTTTTTGTAAGAGTATAGGGATAAGATTTCGGCTTTGAAAATAGGATTTCCCCGCTTAATGAATAACTATTTGTTACCAATGAGGAATTTTTTCTCATCGGAAACCATAAATTTCATATACAATAGAAGAATTGAATAGATCTTTTTTTTTTTAGTTTTCGATATATAGATAGTGAACGACCTTCTTCCTTCCATTTTATACTATTCACTAGTACTGATCATTGATACTGGAAAATTTCTTTCCCTTTTTTTTTCTACCAATGGTGATCTGAACGAGTCGCACATACACCCTAGTACATGTTCCTCGACGCTGAGGACATCCCCCAAGAGCGGGGGATTTCGTGACATTTCTGATTGGCTGTCTTGTGTTTCTAATAAGTTGTTTAATAGTTGGCATGTTGAATCGTATACATAATAAATGGGCTGGTTTAGATCGATCCTAACCGGATGATTACGAATTACTTCTCTATTTAATAGATGAATAGAATATTATTAAACCCGGTAATAAGTAAGAAGAGAAAATCTCAAAGTGGCGATTTGCTTAAACTTACTGCTATTTTTTTTTATTCAATCGCTACAAGATCAACAATTCCATGAGCTTGGGCTTCTGTTGCTGACATAAAAACATCCCTTTCCATATCTTCGGATACAACCCATAGGGGTTTGCCCGTTCTTTGTACATAAACTCTTGTGATGGTTTCGCGCAGTTTCAGCAGTTCTTCTGCTTCCAGGATAAATTCTCCCGTTTGTGCCTCATAAAAAGAACTCGCAGGTTGATGTATCATTACCCTGATAATATAACAAATGGTTCCTCTATCTCGCATGATGAGGTGAGGAGAAGAGATAAAGAATAATAAAAAAAGAAAGATAGAATTGAGCAACCGTACAGGCATCCTTTGCGCATTGCATACGGCTATACAATGGAATTCACTTTACCTTCCATTTCCATCGAAGAAAGAGAAAAAATATAGATAGAGGGTTTATCCGATTCAGATCGGCAAATGATCCAATTACCATCCTTCCTTTCGGAGCAGTTAAAAAATACTATGATGGCTCCGTTGCTTTTTATATATTTATCTCGTCTTTGATTCAGCAATCCCAAAGTTTCTTTTTTTTTTTTCGTACTCTTTC